AAACCAACAATTAGGATAAGCACGAAAATTAAAGCTTCTATAAATACGGATACCCCCAATACATCGAAACTCATTGCCCATGGATAAAGAAAAACCGTTTCAACATCAAAAACAACAAAAACTAGAGCAAACATATAATAACGGATTCTAAATTGTAACCAAGCATCGCCCATTGGTTCTATACCGGATTCATAACTAGAAAGTTTCTCTGGTCCTTTTCTAATTGGGGATAAAAGGCCCGAAATTAGAAATGCCAAAATAGGAATAACACTTGATATTATTAGAAATGCCCAGAAAATATCATATTCGTAAAGCAGAAACATGGGTGCACTCCTATGAATGTAGAAAATATACTAGATTATTCGAGTCGAATTGAAATTAATTGTCAACTCATTCATAACTGTTTAGTCAAAATAACAATTTATTTTGATTGAACTGCTTAGTTTTGTTTGCTTTGGTACATGTCTCATTTCAAGATTTATCGACTCGAATTGTTCCATTTACTTCAATTTTATTTCGATATCAATTATCAATTATAAATTATAAATATATATTGCTATTTCTCTTATACCTTATACCTTATACAAATAAGTACAAATAAGACTTTTTTCTCGATTTTTCATCTCACTTCGGATTCTCTATAAAAATAAAAATTTATAAAAATAAAAAAAAAAAAGAATTTAAAATAGAATTATAGAATTTTTAATAAAATACTAATCTATATAAAAATAGAAAATAATATACCTATATTCTATATGTAATAGAGTACCTCTACCTATATAATATGGAATATATATATTATTCTAAATATTATTCTAAATTTAATATTTAATAATCTAAATTTAATATTTAATAATAAATATAATATAATAAATAATATTAAACATTAATAGAATAGGATCTTATATTAACTATTAACTAAATTATAGTTCTATTCTATATTAATTTCGAATTATACTTCTATATTCATTTAGAAATTAATATAAATATATTAATTAAATTAATTTAATTTAGTAATTGAATGTTAGGGCAAGAAAAGACTCCTTTATTTTTTTATTTTATTGCTATACCTTACCTGGTATAGCAATAAAATAAAAAAGAAGAGCCCGTTTTACAATGTTAATAATGAAAGTTAATAAAGATCCTCATTTTTCAAACTCCAGCTTGTCCATAAATAGAGTAAGTCATTTTTAAATCCGTGTAACTTACTAGTAGATTTTATTTTTGTTGAGTTAGGTTGGAATTTGTTTTTAAATGAGTTCGTGTCATGATTTTGACTCCAAAAATTCATTAGGCTTCGGCAGGTATCCCAAAGACAAAGAAAAGAAGTATCACTAACTCTTTTTGATTGCGGATAGGAAAGGGGAAAAATTCATATGTAATTGACTTAGGAAGAGTAATGAAGAAAATTGGGTTTGTTTAGCCAAGACAAGATAAAAAAAAAAAAATAAAAATAGCGATTGGGTCTATTGAAGTGCACTTTTTTTTTTCGTTTTTCGATAAACCAAGCAATTGCAAGCGGCTAGTTACAAACAACAAACAATACAATAATGAAGAAATAAAAACTATACAATTTTTGTTTTTGTATTTGAATTTTATTTCATTTTTTTTTTTTTAGGGCTATACGGACTCGAACCGTAGACCTTCTCGGTAAAACAGATCAAACTGATTATTCTCAAAATGATTCGAACTGTTTCAAAGACCCAACATGCATTTTTTTGCATTGGGCTCTTCCATTAACTGATATAAATAATCAGTTAGTCTACCATAATTCTCTTGACAAGAAGATAAGAAGATGGCTCCATGTGCTCTGATTTCTTATTTGGATTCCGATCTGAGAGCACTACCGAAGTGTTTCAAAGAAGGTTATCCTGACGTAGGTTTGCTTTTGGCTTAGATCAACCTAAGTTAAATGAAGTCTCCATCGCCCCCTTCTTACTTAAATAATCCAATATGAAACTTCATACACCTTAAAGTTCATAAGATAGGACGAAAAAAGAATTTTTTGAGGTCTTGATACTCATTATGCCTAGCATTGAATAGAGTGAGTATTCCCCTTATCAATATCTTAAATCAATAATGGGTCCTATTGGTTGCCTAAAATCTAAAAATCGAAAAGGGGCACCTAAATTGGACCGAATCTTTTGTCAGGCTATTGTTCTCTTGTTCCCTAAAAGTCATGGAGTAAGACATCAACTTCTCAATAAGTTTTTTGATTCCATAATGTACTCCTCTGAAAAAGCATCGGCGCGCGTGTAAACGAGGTGCTCTACCTAACTGAGCTATAGCCCTTTTGCTTGTGATATATATTTTATCATGTCAATAATTTCTTGTCAAGATGAATATTACATGATCCAACTTTTATCTCTTTGATCGGTATTGCTTATAAATAATATTACATTTATAATCCATCGATGTGACGGGTTCCATTTCTTTTTCTTTTTGATTCTAAATTACCTACTTAACTCAGTGGTTAGAGTATTGCTTTCATACGGCGGGA